GTCTTATTCTTTCTAATAATTTTATAGAATTTGAAGAGATAATGAATATGTATGATAAAAAACTAAAAACATTATCAGTGGGAATAAAGGGAATTAATAAAAAAATACCTCGACGGTCATACAAATTAATTGACGAGTTTGAACGGCAAGAAGGAGAATACGAAGCAGCCGTATTAGAGGACCCTGGAATGCGGTCAAGAAAAGCAAGATTTTCAGTGGTTTTTACTATAAATGAGCCTACTTATACTAATTACGAAGCAGAACCAGAGGAATTTTATTTGATGCAGTATGCAGAAGAATCGGATTTTCGTCGAAATATAATCATGGGCTCTATACGAGCTCAAAGGCGTAAAATACCGATTTTAAAACTGTCTCAAGCAAATGTACATTCCCCACTTTTTTTGTACAGACTCGAGAAATCAATCCTTTCTTATTTTGATATCTCTGGCCTGATTAAACTCAGTTTCCGAAATTGGATGAAAAAAACTAAAGAATTTGAACTTTCAGAAAAAAAAGAAAAAAATGAGAAGTATAAAAGAGAAGCAACAATAGGGATCGAAATAGCGGAGGAACCTCCGGATGGTATTCTAACTCCTCAAGTAACAAGGAGTTGTATATTAATAATAAAATCAATTCTTAGGAAATATATTATATTACCCTCATTGATAATAGCTAAAAATATTGGCCGTATCTTATTATTTCAATTTCCCGAATGGTCCGAGGATTTCGAAAATTGGAATAAGGAAACGCATGTTAAATGCACTTATAGTGGTGTTGAACTATCCGAAAAAGACTTGCCGAAAAACTGGTTAAGTGAAGGTATTCAGATAAAGATCCTATTTCCTTTCTATCTGAAACCTTGGCATAGATCGAAACCTGAATTCCCTCAAATGGGTCGATTGAAAATAAAAAAAAAAATGCGTTTTTTAACTGTGTGGGGGAGGACAACTAAACAGCCTTTTGGTTCACCCCAAAAAGAGCCTTCCTTTTTTGTACCCATTTTTAAAGAACTCATAAAAAAAATGAGAAAATTAAAAACAATTTTTTTTTTATTTTTCAAAATGTTAAAAGAACTAAAAAACTGGATTAACAAAAGTGGTCTAGTTCTAAACAGACTAATAAACAACCCCTCAAAAAAAAGCAGAATTTTTTTATTTGGGTTGAGCGAGCTAGATGAAGGGGATGAAACTAAAAATGACAAAGATTTGATAAAAAATAATCAAATAATTCACGAATCGCCCATTCCAACTCGATCGAAAAATTGGACAAAACATTCGCTAACAGAAAAAAAAATGCAAGATATGACTATTAGAGCAAGTACAATCAGAAATCAACTAGAAAAAATAATAAAAGACAAGAAAAAAAATTTTCGAACTCCTGAGATAAATAACAGGTTTAACAAAAAGCGGCATGGCATAAAAAGATTAGAATTAAAAAAAATACAAATTATTTGTCAAATAGTAAAAAACCGACTGACTCGATTAATCTTTAACTCGCAGTATTTTATAAAATTTTTTATTGAAAGAATATACATTGCTATCGTCCTAGTTATTAATATAATAAGGATCAAGGGACAACTTTTTTTTGATTCAAAATCAAAAAAAAAAAAAATGGATAAGTACACGTGCAATAATGAAGTAAATAAAAAAGAAACAAAAATTGACTTTAGAAACTTTAGACAGTCCTCTTTTTATATTAGTAATAAAAATTCAAAATTGTTTTTTGACTTATCCTCTTTATCACAAGCCTTTGTAGGGTATAAATTATCACAAAGCCGCATTTTTAACTTATACAACTTAAGATTAAGATCTGCACGTCAATATCATGAAACAGCTCTTTTTCTTAAAGATAAAAAAGATAAAATAACGGATGATTTTGGAGTACAAGGAATATTTGATTCGGAATTAACAGATAAGAAACTTCTTACTTATGGAATAAATGAATGGAAAAGCTGGTTACAGAATCATTATCAATATAATATATCTCATATTAGATGGTCTGGATTGGTACCAAAAAAATGGAAAAAGAACAAAAATAGTCCCTCTATAAGCCAAAATGAAAATAAGGATTTATCAAAAGAGGATTTATATGAAAACGATGGGTTAATTCGTTACGAAAAGGAAATTAATGATTATGGATTAAACTCATTATCAAATCACAAAGGGAATTTAAAAAAAAATTCTCGATATGATCTCTTATCATATAAATCTATTAATTCTGAAAATAAGAAGAACTCATCTATTTTTTTTTTACCATCACAGGTAAACAATAACCAAAAAATATCCTATAATTACAACACAAATAAAAGAAAACTTTTTACGCTAGGAGATAACACTTCTTTAGGCGAAAAAACTATTACAGATATGGATAAATCTGTTTTTTATTACAGAATTATCCAGTTGTGTCTTAGAAAAAGGGTCAATATTGAAGCCTGGATCCAGACTAATACCAAGAATACTAAGATAAGTAATTATCAACTAATTGAACAAATCGATAAGAGGGGTCTTTTTGATTTGACGACTCGCCAAACTGAGCAAACCCACCCAAGGATTCAAAGCTTTTTCGATTGGCTGGGAATGAACGAAGAATTTCCTATTTTGAATAAAGAACTTTGGTTCTTACCAGAATTGATACTGCTTTATAATGTATATAAATTAAAACTGTGGAGCATACCAATCCAATCACTTCTTTTAAATTTTAATGAAAAGAAAAGTTTGAGTGAAAAAAAGAATATCACTCTAAAGCAAAAATGGAATCTTGGATCTGTTCTCTTAAACCAAGAAAAAGATGTTTCAGACTATGGTGATTTTTTAGACTATAGTGTGGAATCAGACATAAAAAAACGTATAAACGAAAGCAATACAGAGGAAGACCTCGATTTTGTACTAACAAGTCATTTGCTTGTTCAATTGAGATGGTCTTTTTTTTTCAATATAACAATAATGAAAAATATCAAAGTATATTGTCTCCTGCTTAGCTTGCGAAATCCACGAGAAAGCGCTCTATCCGCTATTCAAAGAGGAACAATAAATCTAGATATAATGCCGAGTCATAAGTATGTTACAGAATGGATGCAAAGGGGGGTATTTTTTATTGAACCAGTTCGTATGTCTATAAATAATCCTGGACAATTTCTTATGTATCAAACCATACGGATTTCATTATTTCAGAAGACTAATTATCAACCTAATCCAAGGTATCGAGAAAAAAAGGATTTTTCAAAATCCATTGCAAAAGAGCAAAAAATTCTTGGAAATAGAGACATAAAAAATTCCAGTTTACTTGTTCTTGAAACTATTTTATCGCCAAGCCGTCGCAAAGAGTTAAGAATTCTAATTTCTTTTAATTCAAAAAAAACCAAAGGTATAGATCTAAATATGGTATTTGGCAACGGAAACAATGTAAAAATTTATGGTCCATTTTTGGTTGAAAGCAACCGTCTTAATAGATTCAAGTTTTTTCTTTGGCCGACTTGTCAATTAGAAGATTTAGTTTCTATGAATCGTTATTGGTTTAATACTAATACTGGGAGTTCTTTCAGTATGTTAAGAATACCTATGTATTCACAATTCTAAATGTATGAAATGCATGATAGGATATTTTGATTTCTATTCTGTAACATATCGCCCAGAAAAAACTAAACAGACGTAGACACGTATTGTCTTATATTCTATTCTAATACATGAATACTAATTCAATAATATATCAATTCGATCCATAATTCATCAAAATTTTTTGATTATTTAAAGTTTAATTTTTTCTCTCTTTTATGTTCTGAGTTCCACCCTTTTTCTATCTAAAGAATGAATCAAATAAAAAACGGAGTTGGATTATTAATGGTTATTTGATTTTCAAAATTTTGATCAAATTAAAAAGCCCAGAACGAAAAAAAAAATCTACCAAATTAAAATGTCCAACATTATTATTACTGATCCATAAAATTCATATTTTTAAAAAATTGGAGAGGATTTACTTTTATGCTAAAGAATTCAGTTTCCTCAGTTATTTCCCAAAAACAAGAAAAAAAAGAAGAAACCAAGGGAGCCGTTGAATTTCAAGTAGTAAATTTCACGCAGCAAATCCGAAGACTTACTTCGCATTTGGAATTGCACAGAAAAGATTATTTATCTCAGAGAGGCCTAAAAAAAATTCTGGGAAAACGTCAACGACTGCTGGCTTATTTGTCAAAAAAAAATGGAATACGTTATAAAGAATTAATTGATCGACTGGATATTCGGGAACCAAAAATTCGTTAATTTCAAGAACTAAAATTCAATTTATTGATTATTGGATCATGACTTTTGCTGAATTTCTTTTTGTTTTCTGCAATTCCTAGAAAAATGAATCAAGGAACAACCTATGAATGTACCAATTATAAGAAATGAACTTATGATAGTAAATATGGGACCTCAACACCCATCAATGCACGGCGTTCTTCGACTCATCATTACTCTAGATGGTGAAGATGTTGTTGACTGTGAACCAATATTGGGGTATTTACACAGAGGAATGGAAAAAATTGCAGAAAATAGAACAATTATACAATATTTACCTTATGTAACTCGTTGGGATTATTTGGCTACTATGTTCACCGAGGCCATAACCGTAAATGCACCTGAACAGTTAGGGAATATTCAAGTACCTAAACGAGCCAGTTATATTAGAGTAATTATGTTAGAATTAAGTCGTATAGCTTCTCATTTATTATGGCTTGGCCCTTTTATGGCAGATATTGGTGCACAAACTCCCTTCTTCTACATTTTCCGAGAACGAGAATTAGTATATGATCTCTTCGAAGCTGCTACTGGTATGAGATTGATGCATAATTTTTTTCGTATCGGAGGAGTTGCCGCTGATTTACCGCATGGTTGGATAGATAAATGCATTGATTTCTGCGACTATTTTTTAACCGGAATTTCGGAATATCAAAAACTTATTACACGGAATCCTATTTTTTTAGAACGTGTTGAGGGAGTAGGAATTTTGAGTGGAGAAGAAGCACTAAATTGGGGTTTATCGGGCCCAATGCTACGAGCGTCCGGAATAGAATGGGATCTTCGTAAAGTTGATCATTATGAGTGTTATGACGAATTTGATTGGGAAGTCCAATGGCAAAAAGAAGGAGATTCGTTAGCTCGTTATTTAGTAAGGATCAGTGAAATTGAGGAATCTATCCAAATTATTCAGCAAGCTTTGGAAGGAATTCCGGGAGGACCTTATGAGAATTTAGAAATACGATGTTTTGAGAAAGTAAGGGATTCCCAATGGAATGATTTTGAATATCGCTTCATTAGTAAAAAAACCTCTCCTACTTTTGAATTGTCGAAACAAGAACTTTATGCGAGAGTCGAAGCCCCAAAGGGCGAATTGGGAATTTTTCTGCTAGGAGATGGTCGCATTTTTCCTTGGAGATGGAAAATTCGACCACCGGGTTTTATCAATTTGCAAATTCTTCCTCAGTTAGTTAAAAGAATGAAATTGGCTGATATTATGACGATACTAGGTAGTATAGATATCATTATGGGAGAAGTTGATCGTTGAAATGATAATTGATAGAACAGAAGTACAAGATATCAATGCTTTTTCAAAATGGGAATCCTTAAAAGATGTGTATGAGATCATATTGATGCTTATTCCGATTTTGACTGTTATAGTAGGAATCACAATAGGTGTACTAGTAATTGTGTGGTTAGAAAGAGAAATAGCTGCGGGGCTACAACAACGTATTGGACCTGAATATGCTGGACCTTTTGGAATTCTCCAAGCTTTAGCAGATGGTACAAAACTACTTTTCAAAGAAAATATTCTTCCATCTAGAGGCGATACTTATTTATTCAATATCGGACCATCCATAGCAGTCATATCAATTCTATTAAGTTATTCAGTAATCCCTTTTGGCTATCATCTTGTTCTAGCCGATCTCAATATTGGTGTTTTTTTATGGATTGCCATTTCAAGTATTTCTCCAATTGGACTTCTTATGTCAGGATATGGATCAAATAATAAATATTCTTTTTTAGGTGGTTTACGGGCTGCTGCTCAATCGATTAGTTATGAAATACCATTAACTCTATGCGTGTTATCAATATCTCTACGTGCGATTCGTTGAAACATTTTCCCTATTGTCCTTTTCTTTTCGTTGGAAAGAAATTGTCTGAATTAAAGAAATAGCTTTCTTTTTTTGTTCATTAACCCGACTGATGAACACAATCAGATAGTTCTATGAGTGAAAGAAAACAGCTTCGAAATTTGCAGTAAAAATAGTAAGTCTCATTTCCTATGTATAAGGATTAAACATAAGTAAACATAAGTAAACATAAGTAATTCACACTGTTTATCCCAAGATCGGTTGATTGATCATCCTGACTTGAAGCGGGTTTAAAATAACAACCAACTTTATGGGTTTTTCACTATCGTTTGTATGTATTACCATAATAGTGAGTTGATAAAAAATGAGTGGGTGGTTAGAAATACCAAGGTACACAAAGGATTAGTAATAGAGATTATGCAAATTATACAAAAAAGCATTTCCGCATAAAAGGAACACTCATTGGGGCTTTAAGTTGGTAGAAATTATCCGGTAGTACTTCCCACGATTCCGATCCAGAGTATGCCCCTATCCACTGAAAAAAAAAACTATCAGGAACGAAAGAATCCTTTTTGAAAAGACCCCGTTTTTGAGGAAGAAGAAAAAGAAGAACAGGAACGAACAAACTAGAAAGAATGCAATTCCAATAAAAAAGAGCGACCTTTTTTATTCTTTCTTTAATATAGTTAGATTCAGAGGGATAAAAGTCCTGTAATGAGTGATGAAGTAATGGAATATGTATGTAATGCTTTTTTCGTAATCGAAAATCCTGGGTTGAAATATTTATATATATATATATTATTTATATATATATATATTACTAAAAGGAGTATTTTATTGACGGATTAAGTTATTACTCAAAAAATATTGAAATTTTTACAATTAAAGTAAAAGTAAAGGATGAGATTAATTCAGAAATACTTTTTTTTATAGCAGACGGAATTACATTGGGCTAATTCGGGGCTTTTCCATATATTTTGACTCTATCTAACATACAAGTATATGGCGTTAAAAAATACTAACCCGGTCCTTAAATTTATTTAGGCTCCTAGAGGAGCCGTATGAGGTGAAAATCTCATGTACGGTTCTGTAATAGCGATAGTAACAGTAATGTTATCATCGACTATGATTATCTAATAGTTCAAGTACAGTTGATATAGTTGAAGCACAGTCAAAATATGGTTTGTGGGGGTGGAATTTGTGGCGTCAACCGATAGGGTTTATCGTTTTTCTAATTGCTTCCCTAGCAGAATGTGAGAGGTTACCCTTCGATTTACCAGAAGCAGAAGAAGAATTAGTAGCAGGTTATCAAACCGAATATTCAGGTATCAAATTTGGTTTATTTTTTGTTGCGTCCTATCTAAATCTATTAGTTTCTTCATTTTTTGTAATAGTTCTTTACTTGGGCGGTTGGAATCTCTCTATTCCATATATATTCGTTCCTGAACTTTTTCAAAAAGCAGGCGGAGTCTTTGGAACAATCATTAGTATTTTGATTACATTAGTTAAAACTTATTTGTTTTTGTTCATTCCTATTACAACAAGATGGACGTTACCTAGGCTGAGAATGGATCAATTATTAAATCTTGGATGGAAATTTCTTTTACCTATTTCTCTCGGTAATTTATTATTAACAACTTCTTCCCAACTCCTTTCACTCTAATCATGCGAGTCTATACGTAGACTTATCTCAAACAAGAGAAGGAAACAATCATCAAATTATTCATACCTATTCACGATATGTTCCCTAGGGTAACAGGTTTCATCAATTATGGTCAACAAACAGTACGAGCTGCAAGGTATATCGGTCAAGGTTTTATGATTACTTTATCCCACGCAAATCGTTTACCTGTAACGATTCAATATCCTTATGAGAAATTAATTCCATCAGAACGTTTCCGTGGTCGAATTCACTTTGAATTTGATAAATGCATTGCTTGTGAAGTATGTGTTCGCGTATGCCCTATAAATTTACCTGTTATTGATTGGAAACTACAAACTAGGATCCGAAAGAAACAATTGTTTAATTACAGTATTGATTTTGGAATCTGTATATTTTGTGGTAATTGCATTGAGTATTGCCCCACAAATTGTTTATCAATGACTGAAGAATATGAGCTTTCTACGTATGATCGTCACGAATTGAATTATAATCAAATTGCTTTGGGTCGTTTACCATTGGCATTAATTGACGATTACACAATTCGAACAATTTTGAATGCGCCTCAAATAAAAAATGGCTAAAACCCCCTTTTATAAAAAATTTAGAATTACTAATGTCGTCTTTTGATCTAAATAAAGGAATTTTTTTTTTGAACTGCCGAATGGAACCTAAAAAAAGAATGATATTGGTCCTATTTTTGAACCTATATCAATACACATTTATTCTTTCAATTAAAAAAAAAATAGATATCCCCGATAATTTTACTTTTCCTGGTCCGATCAATAAGTTCATGAAACATTTCGATTTTTTTATTTCTTATTTTATATTATATATAATGGATTTACCGGGACCAATACATGATTTTCTTTTAATCTTTCTGGGATCAGGTCTTATATTAGGAGGTCTAGGAGTAGTATTATTTACTAATCCAATTTATTCCGCCTTTTCATTGGGATTAGTTCTTGTTTGTATATCCTTATTCTATATTTCATCAAATTCCCATTTTGTAGCTGCTGCCCAACTTCTTATTTATGTGGGAGCTATAAATGTTTTAATCATATTTGCTGTGATGTTTATTAATGGCTCAGAATATTACAAAGATTTCCAGTTGTGGACTGTTGGAGATGGAGTTACTTCAGTGGTTTGTACAAGTATTTTTGTTTCACTAATTACTACTATTCCAGATACCTCATGGTACGGGATTATTTGGACTACAAGATCAAACCATATTGTAGAACAGGATTTGATAAGTAATAGTCAACAAATTGGGATTCATTTATCAACAGATTTTTTTCTTCCATTTGAGCTCATCTCAATAATTCTTTTATTTGCTTTGATAGGTGCAATTGTGGTAGCTCGTCAGTAATAAAGCTTTCGAACGTTCATAGCATAGATAAGATAAGAAATGCTTTTAATTCAATCTATTACCTATTCTCAATATTAGAAATATATTTCTTTGTCCTTGTTCCGTGCTTTTTAGATTCTAGTCAATAGAATAAGTTGAGTTGTTGTTCATATTGAAATGAATCAAGATTGATAAGGAGTCGGTCAATGATGCTCGAATATGTACTTGTTTTGAGTGCCTATTTATTTTCTATCGGTATCTATGGATTGATCACGAGCCGAAATATGGTTAGAGCCCTTATGTGTCTTGAACTTATCCTAAATGCAGTTAATATAAACTTCGTAACATTTTCTGATTTTTTTGATAGCCGCCAATTAGTAGGAGATATTTTCTCAATTTTTGTCATAGCTATTGCAGCCGCTGAAGCAGCTATTGGACCAGCAATTATTTCCTCAATTTATCGTAATAGAAAATCAACTCGCACCAATCAATCAAATTTGTTGAATAAATAATATGCATTCCAAAATTTGAATCTTTATCAACGCAAATAAAAAAATTGTTATTCAGTAAGTCCAATTAGTATGTATGATATTAAATATAGGTTCATATTCCTGTTTACGAAGATGTACTCAATAAAAGTATCTTTACTCTTTTGTATAAGCTGATCCATAAATTAATTTTGTATAAAAATTTTGGTAAATCATTGATTCATCTGATATCTAAATACATGATTCATGTACAAGTTTATTAGATTGAAAATTTATGACGTTCAAAAATTGAGAGATTCAATGTCACATTCAGTAAAGATTTATGATACATGTATAGGATGTACTCAATGTGTTCGAGCCTGCCCCACGGATGTATTAGAAATGATACCGTGGGACGGGTGTAAAGCTAAACAAATAGCATCCGCCCCACGAACAGAAGACTGTGTTGGTTGTAAACGATGTGAATCCGCTTGTCCAACGGATTTCTTGAGTGTTCGGGTTTATTTATGGCATGAAACAACTCGTAGCATGGGTCTAGCTTATTGATACGTTCAAAAAAAATAGCACTAATCCATTTTTTACCGACAAAAACCCGTGCTCAAAATAATATATAGTTTCTATTTCTTTTTTTTTTTAGTACGGGTTTTTTATGGTCTAAGTGTATCTTATCTTTACCATGAACTTTTTTCCTTGGTTAACATTAATTGTAGCTTTTCCGATATCTGCAGGTTCTTTTATTTTCTTTCTCCCTCAGAAAGGAAATAAAATAATAAGGTGGTACACTATATGTATATGTATCCTAGAACTCCTTCTAATGACCTATGCATTCCGTTATCATTTCCGATTCGACGATCCTTTAATACAACTGGCAGAGGAGTATAAATGGATACATTTTTTTTCTTTTTACTGGAGATTAGGAATAGATGGACTTTCTATAGGACCCATTTTATTAACGGGATTTATTACTACTTTAGCTACTTTAGCGGCTTGGCCAGTTACTCGAGATTCACGATTTTTCCATTTCTTGATGTTAGCAATGTATAGTGGCCAAATAGGATCATTTTCTTCCCGAGACCTTTTACTTTTTTTCATCATGTGGGAGTTAGAATTAATTCCTGTTTATTTACTTGTATCCTTGTGGGGAGGAAAGAAACGTCTATACTCAGCTACCAAGTTTATTTTGTACACTGCAGGAGGTTCCATTTTTCTGTTAATGGGAGTTCTGGGGATCGGTTTATATGGTTCCAATGAACCAACATTAAATTTGGAAATATTAGCTAATCAATCCTATCCTGTGGCATTGGAAATAATATTCTATATTTTATTTCTTATTGCTTTTGCTGTCAAATTACCGATTCTACCCCTACATACTTGGTTACCAGACACCCACGGGGAAGCACATTACAGTACTTGTATGCTTCTAGCTGGAATTTTATTAAAAATGGGAGCATATGGGTTGATTCGGATCAATATGGAATTATTACCCCGCGCTCATTCGATATTTTCTCCATGGTTGATAATAGTGGGTACGATCCAGATAATCTATGCAGCTTTAACATCTCTTGGCCAACGTAATTTAAAAAAACGAATAGCCTATTCTTCTGTATCTCATATGGGTTTCATAATTATAGGAATTGGCTCTATTACTGATACGGGCCTCAATGGAGCTCTTTTACAAATAATTTCTCATGGCTTTATTGGTGCTGGGCTTTTTTTCTTGGCAGGAACGGGTTATGATCGAATCCGTCTTGTTTATCTCGATGAAATGGGTGGGATAGCTATCTTAATGCCCAAAATATTCACCATGTTCAGTATATTATCGATGGCTTCTCTTGCATTACCGGGCATGAGTGGTTTTGTTGCGGAATTGATAGTCTTTTTTGGACTAATTACTAGTCAAAAATATCTTTTAATGACAAAAATACTAATTACTTGTGTAATGGCAATGGGGATGATATTAACTCCTATTTATTTATTATCTATGTCACGCCAGATGTTCTATGGATACAAGCTATTTACTGTTCCAAATTCCTATTTTTTTGATTCGGGACCAAGAGAATTATTTGTTTCGATCTCCATCGTTCTACCCATAATAGGTATTGGTCTTTACCCGGATTTCGTGTTTTCATTATCAGTTGATAAGGTTCAAAGTATTTTAGGTAAATATTTTTATAGATAATTTTTGTATAAAAAAATCCATTTATTTTTTTATTGTGCGTTATACAATAAAAAATAAAAATTTTTGACTTATTAACTTTATTAACTCATTAATAGAAAAAGAATTTTAACTGGATCTATTTAGCCTTTGTGAGAGCCATTTGAATCAAGTATTGATTCAAACGGCTCTTGACGACTTCAACTAAGATTTCGTAGATTTTTATTTACGCTATTTTCTATCTCTAATCGGTAGGCCTTTTTTTATTCTTTTTTTATTCAAGTAGATGTTAATTGAAACGAACCATAACTATGTAGCCCTATTCCTAAGAGATTGACCCCAAAATAGCATATCCAAATTATAATAAAGCCCATAGAAGCTACAATTGCAGAATTTGCAACTTTCATATTTATATTTGTTCGAGTATGTAAATAAATCGCGAATATAGTCCACGTAATAAAGGCCCAAGTTTCTTTTGGGTCCCAATTCCAATATGATCCCCAGGCCTCATTAGCCCAGACTGCTCCGGAAAGAATCCCTATAGTTAAAAAGATAAACCCTAGACTAATAACACGATAACTCCAATGATCTAATTGTTGAATCAATTGTGATCGGTAATAATTTTTAGCCGAATCAAAGGAGGTGCTTTGTAAAACATTCCTTCTTTTATTCATGTATTGGATCTGACCAAAGTCAAATAACTCAGTAAAAAATAAATGGCTTTTAGCAAAAATTTGGATATCTTTTCTAAATGTAATGACTAGAAGAGATACTGATAATAATGATCCACATAAAAGAGCTGCATAACCCAATAACATCATACTTACATGCATCATTAACCACTGGGATTGCAGAGCAGGTACTAATATTGTGGATTGATGCATTTCAGTTAACAGACTCGAAGTGGCAAATCCTTGAGTAAAAATAGCACTTGGTGCAGTTATTACGCGTAAGTTTTTGTTTTTTAAATATGGAAACATATGAATAATCGAGAAACTCCACGAAAGGAAAATGAATGATTCACATAAATCACTTAATGGAAAATGGTGTGAATAAATCCAACGAATAATTAATAATCCTGTTATACATAAAAAAATAGCTATTAGACCTCTTTCAGAAGAATTAGAGAGTCCTATCATTTCATCGACTACTAAGCTTATCAAATAAATTGTAATTACAATTGAAACAAGGGAAAAAGAAATATGAGTTAATATATGTTCGACAGTAAAAAATATCATATCCATTTTTAAAATAAGGTATCGGAATTTAATTCATTATAGGACTTATTGTATCTCTTTTAGAAGAGAATGTGCCGCCACTCGGATTCGAACCGAGATGCTCAAGCACTGCTTCCTAAGAGCAGCGTGTCTACCAATTTCACCATAGCGGCTTACTTAAAATAATAATAAGCTATTATTATTCAAGTGTCGAGATTTAATGCGTTAATTAACTGTTCGGAACTTTTTTAGTAAATGTCAAAATTAGTGAACTTAATAAACTTAATAGTGAGGTTTGTTCAGGTCTTTTATGCTATGCTCTCCATTGTTGTATTTGTAAATAAAAAGTGCTACCTCCTATCTTAGGAAATCATAAAAAAAGATTGTGCGAAAAGGGGGGATGGGGGAAATAAAAACCCCCACCAGATAGAAGGTTTCAAATAGTTTATTTTGAGTATGTTTTATCATTTCCGAGGTGGGGATTTTTATTTCGCAACAAAATATTGCTTTCAGGATTTTTTATACTATATAGAATAGAAGAGTCAAAAAGTTCCATATTACGCTTTACTAGGTATTGCATTAGATAATAAAAATTTCGTAGTCATATTCTACACTAAATTAACATTTGTCCGATTGCGATTATTTGAATCTTTTATTATTTAGGTGTTGGTACAAAAAAACTTTTTGAATTACCAGTAGAAAGGGATTTGCCTAATGAAAAGGCTTTTAACGCTGCCCAATATCCCTTCCTTTTCCACAACCTTTTATGAATACGCTTTTTGGCCAGAGAAGTACGTTTTTTTGGAACTGCCATTCAAAATTTAAAAGGTTTTTCAATAATATCATTGGATGTGAAAGACATCTATTGTTCAAAACGAATTCTTCTTCATTATCTATCTATCCATAGATGATATGCTACTAACCTCATAAAAAAATAATAGGTATATGAAAATTACAGAAAATATTACTAAGGACAAAAAATTTTATAGGTGAAAAGATGGAATTAAGTTACTAAAAAAAAAAACAGCTTCCATTTCGATCTCAGTTTATTTTAGTCATTTATACCTGGAATCAAAATCATCGACTAATTTACGAACCCAACTTTGACCTAATAAAAATTTTAAATATAAAGTTTCCTATTAATAGGCCCAGTTGAAAGAATATACCTAATTTAAATAATTTTAAAATTGTCATTAGTTAAAAACGAAGTATTCCATTTTCACAAAGAAGTTCTCCATGTTATTTGACCAATTTGCACTTCTTGATTTGAATATTTGAAGTATTGAAAAAACACTGAGAATAATTCAGAATAAAACCTTTTTAGTTATTACCTATCTTGATTTTGTTCTTTTACAATTTGTTCTTTTACAATTAGATAGGATCTGGTGAATTAGAAACAATTTTGAAAGAACAAAATTTTTATGGAACATACATATCAATATGCATGGATCATACCTCTCCTTCCACTTCCAGTTCCTATGGGAATAGGACTAGGGCTTATCTTTTTTCCGACGGCAACAAAAAATCTTCGACGTATGTGGTCTTTTCATAGTGTTTTCTTATTAAGTATAGTTATGGTTTTTTCAGCCGACCTATCTATTCAACTAATAAATAGGAGTTCCATTTCTCAATATATATCGTCTTGGACCATCAATAATGATTTTTCTTTAGAGTTTGGCTATTTGATCGATCCACTTACTTCTATTATGTCAATATTAATCACTACTATCGGAGTTATGGTTCTTATTTATAGTGATAATTATATGTTTCATGATCAAGGATACTTGAGATTTTTTGCTTATATGAGTTTTTTCAATGCATCTATGTTGGGATTAGTTACCAGTTCTAATTTGATACAAATTTATCTTTTTTGGGAATTAGTTGGAATGTGCTCTTATCTATTAATAGGTTTTTGGTTCACACGACCCCTTGCCGCAAATGCTTGCCAAAAAGCGTTTGTAACTAACCGTATCGGGGATTTTGGTTTATTATTAGGAATTTTAGGTCTTTATTGGATAACAGATAGTTTCGAATTTCGAGACTTGTTCGAAATATTCAATAACTTAATTTCTACTAATGGGGTCCATTTTTTATTTGGAACTGTATGTGTCTTCCTATTATTTTCTGGTGCAGTTGCTAAATCTGCTCAATTTCCCCTTCATGTATGGTTACCCGATGCTATGGAGGGTCCTACTCCTATTTCAGCTCTTATCCATGCTGCGACTATGGTGGCAGCGGGCATTTTTCTTGTAGCTCGGCTTTTTCCCCTGTTTATAGTTATACCTTACATAATGAATTTCATATCTTTGCTAAGTATAATAACAGTACTATTAGGAGCTACTTTAGCTCTTGCTCAAAACGATATTAAAAGAAGTTTAGCCTATTCTACAATGTCTCAATTGGGGTATATGATGTTAGCTTTAGGTATGGGGTCTTATCGAACAGCTTTGTTTCATTTGATTACTCATGCTTATTCCAAAGCATTGTTGTTTTTAGGATCTGGATCAATTATTCATTCAATGGAGCCTATTGTTGGATATTCTCCAAATAAAAGTCAAAATATGGTTCTTATGGGTGGTTTAATAAAATATGTGCCAATTACAAAAACTGCTTTTTTTTTAGGGACACTTTCCCTATGTGGTATTCCACCTCTTGCTTGTTTTTGGTCTAAAGATGAAATTCTTAATGATAGTTGGTTGTATTCACAGATTGTTGGAATACTAGCTTGCTCCACGGCAGGATTAACAGCATTTTATATGTTTCGAATCTATTTACTAACTTTTGAGGGATATTTAAACATTAACTTTCAAAATTATAGTGGAAAAACAAGTAGTTTGGCCTATTCCATTTCTTTATGGGGTAAAGAAAGTCAAAAAAAAAAAAAACAAATGAGTTTATTAACTTTATTACCAATCAAGAATAATGCTGGTACTTCTTTTCTTTCGACAAACACATATCGAATTAATGATAATGTAACCAGACCCTTTATGACTATTTCCACTTTTGATAGTACAAAGACTTTATCCTATCCTCATGAAGTAGATAATACTATGTTATTCCCGCTGCTTCTATTGGTTTTATTTACTTTTTTTGTTGGAGTTATTGGGATTCCTTTTACTCAAGAAGGAAAAGATTTGGATATATTATCCAAATGGTTAAACTCATCTATAAATCTTTTACATAAAAATTTTTCTAATTCTGTGGATTGGTATGAATTTGTTACAAATGCAACTTTTTCTGTCAGTATAGCCCTTTTTGGAATATTTATCGCGTTTCTTTTATATAAACCTGTTTATTCATCGTTCAAAAATTTGAATTTAATGAATTCATTAAAAAAAAAGGCTCCTATTAAACTTTTTTTTTTAGGAGAAAAGATAATAAATATCATATATAATTGGTCATATAATCGTGGTTACATAGATTCTTTTTATAAAGCATCTTTAACTACCAGTATACGAGGATTAGCAGAATTTTCTCATGTTTTTGATAGGCGAATAGTTGATGGAATTACGAATGTAGTTGGTGTTCTGAGTTTCTTTATAGGAGAAGCACTAAAATATGTAGGTAATGGACGAATTTCCTCTTATCTTTTCTTATATTTCTTATATTTACTAATATCTTTTCTTTTTTTTTAAGTATTTCTAACTTCGAAGTTTCTTGATTCCCATACAGATAAGAAGTTTCATAAACAGGGCTATTTTGATAGCATGTCTCTTTAAAGTGAAAGTGGAATTCATCCTTTGTTTTTTCTTTTCCGTTCACTCGGATCTCTTCCGTTTCATCGATTTTGTCCGGATCCTCCTTTTCTTCCGAAAAAAGGGAAGGAGAAGGATCTTCTTCGGTGGATCCCTCTTGTTCCTCTTTAGTCCACTTCGTTTCGGAAGTTTTTTCTATTTCTACATCTGTTTCTTCTCTGCTTTCCCCCCTTTCTTCCGTTACTGAGGTTTCTTTGAGAACCATGGATGACGGTATTCTGCCTAAATAGTAGACACAGGTAATAAATAAGAAAATACTAAAGATTCGAGCCATAGAATTTCTCACTTCTGACACAAGGTACTTATTAGATCGAATAAGTAGATTAGATCTAATAGAGTGATTTTGCCGTATCCAGACTAATACCAACCCAACCCATTTCATGAATAAAACGTGACCAATTAACCAACCAACAAAACTACTTGTTACAAATAACATCTTGTTGTTGCATCGAAACATATAAATGTTGACTAATCTGGCTAACATTGAACTTGGTAAAAGAAAATAGTTGAATAATTGAAAAATGAGATTATTCAGGAATACACATTGAATGCTGAGATTACGCATTGAATTTCTGTTAGTAGATCTAGAATCAAAAAAGTGTTTTTGGTTGTTCCAGAAGAAATGAAACAAAAGATGGGGGAGAGCTAGGACAGTTATTGTATGAGGTCTACCCAATGCTAGATGCAGAGGCGCATAATAGATCGATATGAGCATCATGAGCTGTCCCGTAATAAAACCTGTTGTTGCTGATACCTTCTTCTCGGTTCCTTCTTCCATAACCTGAGCTC